ACTGAAGCTGTTCAAACAGGCATAGGCCAACTCAACGGTATTCCCGTAGCAATTGGGGTTATGGATTTTCAGTTTATGGGGGGTAGTATGGGATCCGTAGTCGGGGAGAAAATCACCCGTTTGATTGAGCACGCTACCAACAAATTTTTACCTCTTATTATAGTGTGTGCTTCCGGGGGTGCGCGCATGCAAGAAGGAAGTTTGAGCTTGATGCAAATGGCTAAAATATCGTCTGCTTTATATGAGTATCAATCAAATAAAAGGTTATTTTATGTATCAATCCTTACATCTCCTACAACTGGTGGAGTAACAGCCAGTTTTGGTATGTTAGGGGATATTATCATTGCCGAACCCAATGCTTACGTTGCATTTGCGGGTAAAAGAGTAATTGAACAAACATTGAATAAAACAGTACCTGAAGATTCACAACAGGCTGAATATTTATTCCAGAAGGGTTTATTTGACTTAATTGTACCACGTCATCTTTTAAAAAGCGTTCTGAGTGAGTTATTTAAGCTCCACGCCCTTTTTCCTTTGAATCAAAATTCTAGAGCATTAAGTTAAATTATTTTATTTGTAGCAAAGAAAGAAGGAGTTAGTTTATCGAAATCAAAGGAAAAAAGAAAGTTTCTTTGGGAACAGAAGATCTAATTGCAAAAAGCAGCAAAAGTTGCGGATAACTCTTTTTTTATATTCTAGTCCTGATTACGAATCAATAAACTTGAAGAGTGAATTCTTCCTTTCGTGAAATTAGAGAAACAAACAAAATTTCTTCTTCTAGGGGTATAAAATTGATAATTCAAATATCGATAATAGAGTTTTCTAGCTTTCTCCATCTCCCGAAAAACCATTTTAGCTAATCCTGCGATAATCTGTAAAAAACTCTTTATCTATTTTTTTTTAATTATATTATTAAATTAGATTTTTAATTATATTATTAAATTAGAAGACAAGAACAAAAGACAAAGAAATGAAGAGAAATAATACGGTTGATTATCATATATATCTTTCTCATGTAGAAAGATGAATAAGACCACTTATTTAGTTCTACATTCTTTACACTTATTCTATCTATTTAGATTCCAAATTATAGAATTCTATTACTATAATAATAAAATAAGAAAATTATCTACGAACTAATAAGAATTCAAATTATTAATTATAATTATTACAAGATATCTTTATTTTATATTTATAGAAATAGAAATCATAACAGATACAAATAGTAAATCGGGGTACCCTTCTATGATTAACCTTCCCTCTATTTTTGTGCCATTAGTAGGCCTAGTATTTCCGGCAATTGCAATGGCTTCTTTATTTCTTCATGTTCAAAAAAATAAGATTGTTTAGATCCAACGGGATCCAATCTCATCCATTTTTTTCCAAAACTTGGACTTATATTGTATCATAACACGGATATCTAGTTAGTGAAATAGAGTATAACATGTGATTTCCGCCGAACATAAAGGAAAAGGTTCTTAGGTCTGTGGAAACGTGATATATGGATATTTGAATCCTAGCAATTTGAAAATAGATCAGGATCGCCGGATGGCTTAAAATGAAGTCGGCGGATCTATGTGTATATCGATATGGATAGTGATAGTGGAATCGTATTGTATTAGGGGGTTATTATTTTAGATCTAACCAAGTTGATGAATTACTCCTAAAGGTTCCCATCAAACTAGTGCTAGTTCCCATCAAACTAGTGCTAGTTGATGAGAATTACTTCGGAAACAGAAAAGTAAAATTTTTCTGGGGTATTATCTCAATTCCAATAAAATACAATCGGATCAAGTATGAGTTGGCGATCAGAACATATATGGATAGAACTTCTACCAGGGTCTCGAAAAATAAGTAATTTCTGCTGGGCTTTTATCCTTTTTTTAGGTTCATTAGGATTTTTATTAGTTGGAACTTCCAGTTATCTTGGTCGAAATTTGATATCGTTTTTTCCACCTCAGCAAATCTTTTTTTTTCCACAAGGGATAGTCATGTCGTTCTACGGAATTGCGGGTCTCTTTATTAGCTCCTATTTGTGGTGTACTATTGCCTGGAATGTAGGTAGTGGTTATGATCTATTCGATAGAAAGGAAGGAATAGTGTGTATTTTTCGTTGGGGATTTCCTGGAAGAAATCGTCGCATATTTCTCCGATTCCTTATAAAGGATATTCGGTCTGTTAGAATAGAAGTGAAAGAGGGGATTTATGCTCGTCGTGTCCTTTATATGGACATCCGAGGCCAGAGGGCCATTCCTTTGACTCGCACTGATGAGAATTTGACTCCAGGAGAAATTGAAAAAAAAGCTGCTGAATTGGCCTATTTCTTGCGTGTACCAATTGAAGTCTTTTGAGAAAAGGGGCTACAGGAAAAAACGCAAGACTACTTTTTTCTATAACATAACTTAACTTGATGTTTCGTCAGAACAGTCATTCAACCAAAGCAGACGTATATGAAACAACCATAAAACGAAACTCCTTTTGTGGTCTTTTATGCGTATGCAAATCCACACAACTCAATAACAAATTAACAAATAACAAATCGAAATAATAGATTCATCTCAGATAGCAAACCCTTTCGTTTTCTTTTTTTAAGTTAAATATTTGTTGAAATTGATACTTTAGATCTAGCATAACTTTAGATCTAGCATATTTTGTAAATCATTTCTTTTTTGGCAGTTTCTTTTTATCCTTTTTTTGTATTCTTTAATGATCAACAATTGGATTTATTACTAAGAATAAGAATGATAACTAGCCAATTTATGTTTTCCCAGTCATTTTTTTGATCATCACAATATCTTTCCCTCTCAAGTATTCTATTCCTGACTATGGATAATCAGTGAAATTTTTTCGAAATATTGGATATTTTGATAGAATTTGATAGAAAAGGAGTTCGTTCGTCTCAAAAAAGGATTCTTAGCCTATTTCTTTCTGTATTCTTTCTAGATTCAAAGACTAACCACAAAATCACAAAGAAAATAGATTCATACCTTCGATACAACTCATGCGTGAACGAAATATTTGATCGTATAGAGTGGACGAATGGGGCGGGTTGATTAACAATTCACAGATGAAAAAATGGCAAAAAAGAAAGCATTCACTCCTCTTTTCTATCTTTCATTTATAGTATTTTTGCCTTGGTGGATTTCTTTCTCATTTAAGAAATGTCTGGAATCTTGGATTACTAATTGGTGGAATACTGGACAATCCGAAATTGTCTTGAATGATATTCAAGAAAAGAGTATTCTAGAAAAATTCATAGAATTAGAAGAATTCCTCTTCTTGGACGAAATGATCAAAGAATACTCGGAGACACATCCACAAGAGTTTCGTATAGGAATCCATAAAGAAACAATCCAATTAATCAAGATACAAAATGAGGGTCATATCCATACGATTTTGCACTTCTCGACAAATCTAATCTGTTTTGTTATTCTAAGCGGTTATTCTATTTGGGGTAATGAAACCCTTGTTATTCTTAATTCTTGGTCTCGGGAATTCCTATATAACTTAAGCGACACAGTAAAAGTATTTTCCATTCTTTTATTAACTGATTTATGTATCGGATTCCATTCACCCCACGGTTGGGAATTAATGATTGGCTTTATCTATCAAGATTTTGGATTTGGTCATAATGATCAAATTATATCTGGTCTTGTTTCCACCTTTCCAGTCATTCTCGATACAATTTTGAAATATTGGATTTTCCGTTATTTAAATCGTGTATCTCCGTCACTTGTAGTTATTTATCATTCAATGAATGACTGATAAAGGATCTACTGCACTGATATGAATCTAATCCAATTTGAATGTTTATTACTTTGTAGTTGTAGATAAGCAAAGCATTGAAAACTTACTTATTATATATCTACCCGTTCGACGGCCTCATCCTATATTTTTTTATTCCAGTAAATAGCAGAATCGTGGATAGGGAACTATACTAGCGACCTACCCCATTTATTGTAGAAATTTTGGAATCAATGATTGGACCATGCAAACTAGAAATACTTTTTCTTGGATAAAGAAACAGATTACTCGATCTATTTCCGTATCGCTCATGATATATATCATAACTCGGACATCCATTTCAAGTGCATATCCCATTTTTGCACAGCAGGGTTATGAAAATCCACGAGAAGCGACTGGCCGTATTGTATGTGCCAATTGCCATTTAGCTAATAAGCCCGTGGATATTGAGGTACCACAAGCGGTACTTCCCGATACTGTATTTGAAGCAGTTGTTCGAATCCCTTATGATATGCAACTGAAACAAGTTCTTTCTAATGGTAAAAAAGGGGGTTTGAATGTGGGGGCTGTTCTTATTTTACCGGAGGGTTTTGAATTAGCCCCTCCCGATCGTCTTTCTCCCGAGATGAAAGAAAAGATAGGCAATTTGTATTTTCAGAGCTATGGCCCCAATAAAAAAAATATTATTGTGGTGGGCCCTGTCCCCGGTAAGAAATATAGTGAAATCACCTTTCCCATTCTTTCCCCGGACCCCGCTACTAAGAAGGATGCTCACTTCTTAAAATATCCTATATACGTAGGCGGGAACAGGGGAAGAGGTCAGATTTATCCCGACGGGAGCAAGAGTAACAATACAGTTTATAATGCTACAGCAGCAGGTATAGTACGCAAAATCATACGAAAAGAAAAAGGGGGGTATGAGATAACCATAACAGATGCATCGGATAGTCGGCAAGTGGTTGATATTATCCCTCCAGGACCTGAACTTCTTGTTTCAGAGGGTGAATCTATCAAATTTGATCAACCATTAACGAGTAATCCTAATGTGGGCGGATTTGGTCAGGGAGACGCAGAAATAGTACTTCAAGATCCATTACGCGTCCAAGGACTTTTGTTATTTTTGGCGTCTGTTATTTTGGCACAAATCTTTTTGGTTCTTAAAAAGAAACAGTTCGAGAAAGTTCAATTGGCCGAAATGAATTTCTAGACTCGCAGATTTAGTGACATCAAGTTCGTAAAAAGGACCAAATTCTTGT